ATTGTTCCGATGGAACCTTCTCTTCTACCAAAGATTGCTGTTAATACACAATCAGGCCATTCATTTTTTCTATTCGTTAGTATCTTTATTACTATTACCGAATCAAATGACCACGTATAATTAATCGGATGAATCCGCTCTTAAGAACCATTAAATCCTGTAAATCCTGGAAATGATTGCTATGATGTATTGCATAAATTGTTTGAAATGAAAAAAAAAAGAAAATAATTCTCTGTGATGGAACAAAATATCTCTCTCATCTATCCCTCAAATAAATTCTTTTTTTTTCCAAGGAATGTTGCCTTGGCCTTGAACGCTGCACTAATTTTTTTTTGAATCCGGTACCAACGGGTATTATTCCCCCTAGAACAACGTTCTCTTTCAGGCCTTTCAACCAATCAATACGACCCCGGAGAGCGGCCTTTGCTAAAACTCTAGCAGTTTCTTGAAAACTCGCTTCGGATATGAAACTTTGAGTATTCAGAGATGTTTTTGTTATTCCCAGTAATAGTGCTCGGTAACAGATCGCTTCTTCCAAAGCACGCCCCGTTCGCTCAGCTCGCAACAATCCAATTAGTTCGCCAGGTGAAAAAACATTAGACATTCCATCTTCTGAAACCAACACTTTGGATGTTATTTGACGCACAATAATTTCTATATGTCTATTATGGATCTGCACCCCTTGAGATCGATAAACTTTTTGGATCTTATTAACTAAAGAAATATGACTTTGAACTATAGTTAGCTCAGCACCAATCAAGAATCTCCATGGAATGCCAAGAATTCTTGTTATATGATCGTTCCAACCCTCAACTCTCTTTTCTAGGTTCATCGATATTGAATCAATCGAACGCACCTCTAACACCTGTTCTACTTTTGGAAGACCTTGTGTTATATCACCAGATTTCGATTTTTCATATATAAATGTAACTAATGTATTTTCTTCATAAAGGATTTCTCCGTAATGGCCATGAACAGTTGCTCCCGGAGTTGCCAAATAAGGGTTAGCCGATCTTATTACTACAGAATCCATTTGAACAATTAGAACTTGACCCGATTTTCGGTTTGGTCCATTTTTCGATATACATACATTTTCACAAATAAATTGCCCAAGTCTAATTATTGTAAATGTTTTTTCACAATAATTAGGATGGTAATTATGATGGAGAAAATGCCAATTAAAATGGAATGGGTTCAAAACGATGTTACTGCATAGATCGGGCTTAGAAATTCTCCCGTTTTCGTCCATTAAATAATATTTAAATACTTGAAAAATTTCTTTGAAATTGTCAAGTTGCAAATATTTCGTTACCAAGATCGGATTATGAGTTATTAAATAGTAAAATGAAAAAATATTTGCAACTTGAAAGGCTATTCCTAAAGGTCCTAACGAATTCCTAATTGGAATTCGAGGACCTCTTTTAATTGATTCTTTTATCACATTGTGATATTTTCCATCGTTGAGTAGACGCGTTTGAAAACAATTAGATGATGACAAAATTATCAAAGATTGGCATTCCTTATTTCTATTCAACAACATATGAATAGTTCTGTGATCTGGGCTAAGTGATTGTGAAATCTTTACCTTGGAATAAATAGAAAAAAATGGATTGATATTGGTGCGATCTGACTCATTATCCGAGATCAATCCTGAACCGGACGGATTATTTCTTTTTCGAATATACGAAATATTGGAGTTCACTAAGTCAATTCTTAGGAAATCTCGAATCATGCCATTTGTATTTACTTCAACAAAAGAAGCGCGGACCTCTTCGATCGAAGAACTTTTTTTGTCTTGATCCCAATTCAAGACGAAACAAGTTCGAACTAATTGAATGCTTATGTAAGAAATTCCCCGAATCGGTTTTCCACTTCCATAAAGAATATAATTGACAACTTGAAGTTCCAGATTATCCCTTTCCTGCAACAGGTCCTGGGGGAAAGGGGTTACTAAATTTATACCGTCCGCGATTTCATATATAATTACGGGTCGAACTAAAGCAAAATACTTTTTCTTGGTAGGTGCGATCCATTGGACATAGAGCCAATTTTTAAATTTTTTTGATTCCTTAGAATTTTTTTTTTTTACCGTTCCGGGTGGTATCAAGATGCCACTGTATCGGGATATCTTTTCTATCTCTTCAGGAAAATGTATATCTCCCGAAAAGATTTTTAGTTCAATCCCCCTTTTGTTCTTTTCCACTCGGACCAATCCTCCTACTCGGCTTCTTCTATTGAAAGTTATTGGTGTATCTACTCCAATGATACTATTGTTCCGTACCATTATGGGAGAGCATTCGGGTAAAATATGCACTTCCTCGAGAATAAAAAAAAATCGATCTACTTTCATTTGGTATTTTGGCTTAAATTCTTTGAATCCTCTATACTCAATTAAATCCTCTTTTTTGAAAATTGTCCTATATTTAGTAATTCTTGAACTCTTTTTTCTGTATTGAGGATCATCGAAATAAGCAAGAATACTATTTCTACGAAAAATACC